GAATAGAAGTGGTTGTGGATTCGAACCACTGACACAAGGATTTACAGTCCTTTGCTCTAACCATCTGAGCTACCTGTGAACCACTTTGTTCTCAACTTATCCAACGAATCTCTTTCTCTTATTCAATTCCACTTTGTTTAGTTTAGTGATAGTTAGAGGTTAGAGAGCTAGATCACTCCTCTAAGCAGCCTTCTGATTATATACGTATTATTCTATCTATCTGTCCCTACCTTATACTATCCTTCCTATCTGCCATTACTTGTATTCTATCGATAGGAATGGTTAGTTAGTGTGCATAGCTGCCTTGTTTCTGTGTATGCACAGCAGTTGTTTCTGTGTGAAGCATGTATGGAGGTAGTGAAGAACGGCCTGCGAACTACCGTAGCTAAGCGGCACTAGTTCCTGTTGCTTGCAGCTTCAGTAGAATTCATATCCCTTGTTGGTATGTGAGTAAGTTGTTGCATGAATGGTCAGGTAGGTAAGCGTAGCAGTATTCCTGTTCATGCATGTATCCCTGCAGGTTGTCTTCCCTATCGAATGAGGGAAGTGAGCTGGTTAATCGCAGCTTACTTCTGGAGTGGTCCCTAGGCGGGTGTAGCTATTGTTGCTTGTAGCTGCTGTTAAGTATCTATCTTTGTTTGCCGATCACTGATGTAATGGCTGTTCCGTGCTGTGCAGCGCGTTCCGAGGTCTGCTTTCCTTTCTTTGTCATTTGACTATCTCTCTCCGTTCGATGGGAACAGTTGTTTCACGACTAAGTAAGAAAGGTTAGCGAAGCCGGGTTCCTATGTATGCATGATATTTGTTCCGAGGTGGTTGTTTTCTCTTCTTTTGGAAATTGCCCGGGGTTTAAATAGGGCAAGAACATCAGGAAGGTCTTTTCGTTCGGATACAGACATGGCAATCTACGTATATGAAGTCTCGATTAAGCTGCCTAAGCATAGATCCAACGCGCTACTCAAGTAGGCGGGAAAGAAATGCCCTTCTAGCATTGCCACTTGCTTCAAGCTGCTCTTTCTATAAGCTATATTCCAGTAGTGATTCGAGAAGGAATTCATGAGTGACTGACCATCCAGCCTTTCCTTCGTATGAGACCGGACATGCCAGCGAATCGAATAGCGTAGGAAGTCAACAAGTCTTAATGGTGGAAAGCTAGAAAGGGAAAAAGCATTAGTTTCAGGTTGTTTACATACTCGACTAAAAGGAGGAACCCCTCGGGCGAATAAAGTATGTAACTGGCTTAAGAACAAGAAAGCAAGAAAAAGGTATGAAGTTATAATTGTACAATGCTATTACTTCATCCGCTGTGAATAGGCTGAAGGAATTGGATCTTGTCTCTTTGAATCTGCTTTTAAGGCAGGAAGTCAGAACTAGAAACTTTCTCTTTAGATATCCCCATACGTTCCCTTGTGTGAAAGAGCTGTAGAATAAGTCCTAGCTATCTGATAATAGCAGTCTTGTTGCTATGGGCTTAGCACTAGTCTGCAATACTCAATTCATACCAGTAGTACGGTTGCTAACTTGTCTTTCAAAGTTGCCCTGGTGTATATCCCGGAGTACTTCGAGGAACGCCAGTAGGCCTATTAGTGTATAGATCCTTCCCGGGTTGTTTGCTGTGTTTCACTGTTTCTTCCTTGGGAACTGTTTGTTTTTTCTCTTCTGTTATAGTAAGAGTTCTCACTCCTTCACCTCATCGGTCAAGTGGAAGAGTCACGTCAGTCCCGAGGAACGCCTTTCCGCTCATGGTCTTCCTACTCCGATCTCGCTTCGGGCACTATAAGGGCTAGCTGGCTTGTTGCTAGAGCACAGTTAAGAGTCACTCCTCTCCTGGTTCTACGTAGCTTGATGAGATAGATTGCTGGCGTAGCTGTGATTCCTAAGTAAACAAGTTGTAGGGAAGGAGTGCCTTCCGGGTTGTGCGTATGCATCTACTGAGGTAAGGCACGATTGAGCGGCTAGCTGCTCTGTCATTACTAGAGAGTCTTTCTTAGTATGAGCCGTGATAGGGAAGATGTGTGCTCGAAGTCTCCTTAGGTCTTGATCTAGTTGTGACTTCTTTTTTCCAGCGAGTTACCCGTCGTTGTAGTTGTTGCTGTTCCGGGCGGTGCTTCCTGTCTGTAAGATCCCTTTCTTGTCTCGTCCGGGAAGGATGTATGAAGTATTGGTCCGTAGCTGCCTTGCTTTTCTTGTTTCCTTTGCTTTCGAGTAGGTGCAGCTGAGGCAGGTACCAAGAGTCAAGAGAGAACTTCTTTGTTTTGTTTGAATAATAGTATAGATTTATACCTTCTCTACGGAATACCTGTTGCATCCTGTCTCTCCTGCCAAGCGAATGGATTTGTCATGCATTTGTTGCTAACTGCCGACACAAGCTGGCTTGTTAGGAAAAAAACCCTTTTCTTCTTCTTATGAATGTTGCTTACTCTGTCCACTGCGATACAACTGTTGTAAGCTCTGTTTTACAGCTTGTAATGGGATTTCTGCTCTCTTTTCAATATATCCCCTCTCTTTTTCCTAGGAAAGCCTCTGTTGAATCTATCTCTCTCCGTTCGGAATGGGAACTCCAAGCTGTTTAGCTTTCATTCTTCCTTCCGGTACCTTTTCACAGTGCAACTGAGCAAATTAGTCAAACTTTGTACTCGGAATGCTACTTTCCTTAGTTTTGTTTCAAATATCTGCCGTTTCATCTGCTTCAGGAAAGGCAGTTGACTTGGTCGAATCCCGATTACGATCAAAAGGAAAATCTTGACTTGCAGTGGAATAACGGCTTTGCGGAGGAAGATCATCAAAGGCTGTTGCTGGGAGAGGTCCATTAGTCCGGGTCGATTGCTTCCATCCTCAATTGCTTCTTTTGAAGGTTACATGCCTGCTGTTGAAAGCCTGGGACGAGACAGAGTTAGTAGGCGCCTCCGGCCCTGCGGTTGAAGGTGATATACCAACAACATGAGCTAGCATGGTTTCGAGTGCGATAACATGGGATATGGATATGTTTTCTTCGATGCCTAGGCAGGCTGGGATTGGAACTGCTCGTGATTAGACCTTCTATATGACTGAACTTCCCCGCAACAAGATAGAAAGAAGAGTATAATTCGGAGAAAGATGAAGATCGTCCAATAGTGATCTACGGATAGCTACCGACGTGAGAGGCCTAGAGTGAAGCTCTGGCAGAGTGGCTCCCTTGTTAAGTGTAGGGCCCCTTGGCTTTGGACAACTCACCAAGCCATAGAGACTAAAGAAAGAGCTAAATCAGTCCTTGCTGCAACTGAAGGAACGAAAGAAATCTACTTCCGAACTGAGCGCTAAAGGTACATACGGAGAGACCTATGATTTCCATTCTGTTTAGGCTATGAAAACCTCCCCGGATGAAGGAATGTAATACATTGAAGACTTCGAACTGCTTACGTAATGGAAAAAGGGGCTAGATGGCTTACGGGGTATAGGGTTTTGAGGAGGAAAATGACTCACTTTTTGACAGAATCAAGGTCCTATCATTTTCTTCTTTTCTGAGTGAAATCAAAGCTAGACCATAAAGGGAAGAAGGTTGGTTACCTGCTATACTAAGAGTAAGCGAGCTAACGAGGCCTAATCCTGGGTTCACGGCATTCCATTCCTACCAATTCCATTTCGAGGGGTAGCAGTAGATTAGATCCTGTTGATTCAAAACCTTGTTCGAACTCTCTTTGGCATCTCACAAATGTTTCAAAATATATAGTACAGATTGGATCCTGATCAAGCTCAAGCTAAAACTTACCTACAAGAGAATCCATACTGAATCTATTATCATAGATCTTGCTTTCGTCGGATACGTCTCTTTCTCCCCAATTTGGATGGATCCTCTCATTCTAATTCATCGCTACTAACTAGAAGAAGTTCCTAAAAATCGAAAGCTCCCCTCTTTTTCTCCATCCATAACCACCAGTTGTAGCGGAGGAAGTAGCAGTCAGTGGCTTCTCCCGGGGCCCTTACCCTTGCTCTTTTCTTTCTCGGGCGCAGTAAAAAGATATACGAGGTTATAGAGAAATAGACAAAGAAGTTCAGCTGCAAGAGTGGATCCTATCCCGCCATATTTACCAGCGGGATTCATCCGTCTAAGGCATTCCTCGGAGGAACTCGTCCAAGCACATGATGTCTCCTTTATCTGTTTTCAGCCAGCCTAAGCGCCCTACTTTACCTACTTGAAATGTAAATTTTCCTTTCATCAAAGCCTTCGTGTTCATCGAATACTCGCTTCACTATGTGTAGCTCGCTCCCCTCTCTTGAAAGCCGAACTGGCGCCTTCTTTTGATAACTGGGTTAGGGTTACCGAAGGCAATCTGGCAGGAAAAGTTTCCCCTTTTATTCGGCAGCCACCTTTGATGTAACTAAACTAGATAGAGTTTGGGTCACGAATTCGGATTTACCGATCCGAGGGAACCAAATGAAGCATCTTTTTCTCCTTCCGAAAGAAAAGAGGAAGACTTATTCCCACCGAAGTGCACTAATAGAAAACCCCTACCAGTCGAAGTGGAATGATGAGCTAAAAGTCCCTTGTACGATGAAGCTGAGTCACAGAAGCGGGAGAGGTGTCTTCTTTGAAGATCGTTTCCTATCGAGTGGATAAAATCCCAAGCCTTAAGAGCCCATTAACCCATCTTCTGTTCCGCTAGCCAGCTAAGCTAAAGCTTGCCATCGACCGGTTCGTTCGGAAGTAACCGCATGCGCTCACCTATCCATCAACCAAGACAGAAGGGAATGACCAACCAAGCGAGCAGAGCCCAACTACCAATCCTATGTTCTCCCAATTCTGGAACTGGTGGCAATCTAACGAATTCGGGAAAGCAAGATGATCGACACTGGAAAAGACGTCTTGGCGAGAGGTGCTTTAGCAACTCGACTGAAAAGGAGAGGGCGAAGTCATGACTCAAGCACTTGTCTAGAGAGGAGAGGGAGCTTACAGCATTCTCAGGCGCGGATGCCCTAGACGAGAGAGTTATTGAGAGAGAAAAGTTAGGTAGGTCGTCAGTAAGTTAGCGAGATAGAGCGAGACTGTTTGTTAGGTAGCTTAGCGAGATAGGGAGCAGCTATGGAACAAGGGGTCTGTTAAAACAGAACTAATTACCCTTTTTTTTGTTTGTTCAAGGGGTTCCTCGGAAGAGCTCGCAGTGAATGCCCAGTGCAATCCAATAAAACAACCTAACAGAACCGCTCCGCCCCTCCATGTACAGAAAAGTCAACCCAAAGAAGTTGTTCTGGACGAGAGAGTGAGATTAGACTGCTTAAACCGTAGATAGGCGTTCCTCTCCCTTTTAGTCGACTAACTGGCGTTCCTCGGGAAGTACACCTTAGGTTTACAAACCTAACACAGAATAACGAGACGAAGTCGACTTTAGAACCTATTGATTAGAGCTTGGCTGCTCAAGAGCTACAAATGCGAGGGGATAGCTGCAATAAACCCCATGTAAGCACAGGGAGAAGCCGGCTAAAGCCTACATACCTGTTCCCTTAATGCAACCTATTCCCAACGGAGGAGAAGAGGAATACTAATGAAATGACAGAAGCTACAGCGCGGACTTCGTGCTTGCAGGAACAGCAGCACTACTATGCAATTAATTAGCTGCCCCATTCATGCGCCCTCTAAACAACGAAAGCTACAACATCAACGAAGGGAATGGGTTCCTCCGGCATCTAGGTAGAACCTTCCAGAAAAACGGGGAGTAGACCCAAGGAGCGAAGCTACAGCCAAGGAAGAAATCCCGGGCAGGGACATGAACAAGATAGATATTCTACGCAGCCAAGCCCCTACTTTAGCTGCACTTGGTGGTTCCCCGCTTGGCTGTACCACGAACAAAGGGATCACAACAGCAACAGTAAGCACTCTCCTACCTATAACATGCAATCACAGGAATCAGACTAGAAGCTACCACCTGGCTACTCATGCAACTTAGTCCCATCGAACCAAGAGAGAAGGGATTCATTAAAGGAGTTCTTCCAAAGGCGCACATACCTTCGACGTTCACTCGGGCAACCGACCGTCTTCGACCGCTCCATCCCGCTCTTAAGGCTTGTTACAACGCGGAAGCCTTATTTGATTATATGGAAGATTTTTTTCCCCAACTTGCTTTATTAACGGGCATTTTCGGGGACTAGCCCGCTTCTTCATTACTCAAGAGGGCGATTGCCCGGTCCTCTTTCATGTGGAATCATTTTAGATCGTATCCCCACAAGCCTGCCTCCACTTTCTTATGTGAAAGAGGTGCTTGCTTTATGAGACTGAATGGAAACCTTCTTTCTTCGATCAGAATACGAATAAGATCAAAAAGGCCATCATTGGGGCAAACAATGCAATAGCTTCGGTTAGAGCAAAGCCCAAAATGGCATAACCAAATGATTGTTTAGCCAATGATGGATTTCGCGCCACAGAATGGATCAAAGAACTGAAGACGTTTCCAATACCGATAGCAGCTCCCGCTGAAGCAATTGTAGCAGCTCCGGCACCTATTGATTTTGCACCTTCTAACATCTCGGGTTGAGAATTCTACTCACGCTTTGTCATTCACTTATCTTATATCTTATTGATTCCTCGTCGATTCTTACCCTCGTTCCTTTGATCTTGGACATCTCACTTGGAATGCATTCTTTGCGATCTTGTACCCACGGAGTGGTATACTGAAGACCAACAACATCTCGACAAAGATAAGTACAAGCAAGTAGATCATTCGACGTCAGAGGGAATGACTCGTAGCTAGGGTCCCATCTCTCTTCGATTATTCAATTTGATCCGTCTTCGTCTTCTCTTATGAAATTGATAGTTTGTGAGATCGATTACTCATAAATGCTGCCCTTCTCTTATATACGAGAGCACCAGATACACCATGGATGGATACATACGATTTCACTTATCCCAAAAGTGAAGATCTTATTCGTATTCTGATCGAGGAAAGAAGGCGAGCTAGTTCAACTCAATGACAACCTCTAGGGCCAAGCCTATGGAAAGCTTTTCCAATCTCCTTCCGCATTCTTTCCTTTAATATGCTTGTATCACATACCAATAAGACATAGGAGGATCCGATAGATTTCAATCACATACCAATAAGACATAGGAGTTCGTTCCGAACAGATAAGATGGTAGTTGGCTATCAATCTTCTTTAGCACGAGTAGATCCCTATTCTTCTATAGTTGGTGAGAACTATGACTTGAACCTGCTCCTTACTTCAATCTTCTTTTCAATTCAGATATGGATGGTAAAGTCCATTCAGATATAGATGGTAAAGGAAGATCAAGTTACTCGGCTAGACCATTATCCAAAGAATGGAAAGCTAAAGCAAGTCAAAGAATCAGTCCCATAATTGAATGGCATCGTCCTTTCTTTCCCCCATGAATTGCTTTATCTCGTACTCATGCGATCCCGTCCGACCCCTTCCTACTTGAACTCCTGGTTTTGATGCTGTGACTTCCCCCATGAATTGCTTTTTCTTCTTTTCTTGCTTTCCTGCGTTGCGTACAACTCCTTCTCTTATTAGAGGGCTCTCACGGCTCCTATGGTTGAGGAGCGTTGGGCCCATTCTAAGTTGGAGCGACTCTCCGGAAGAATTCCTTTGAAGAAAGATCCAAGCACTCAACTTGATTGGAGAAGTTAGCGAAAGAGTCTCGAGAGCAAGGCGTTGAGCGGATCGACTTTTGCTTTCCCCTAATAATCTGAAGGGAACGGGTGAGAATGAAGTTCAGGCTAACCACAGCTCCTTTCGTTTCAGTGGGGGTTGCAGTCTAATGAGAAATGAGGGTTGATCATCGATCTGTAGCGAATCTTTTCTGCCAATTGACTTTCTTGTCCTTCGCCCTCTAAGCCATTGGTTAAGTTGGTGAGTCTAAGTCTAAAGAGTAGGGGCGTAGCGAATTGACTATTGTGATCTCTTTAGCTTGAAATAGGCGCTGGAGTCTGTCTGAGTATGTAAAAGATGTGGTGGATAGGATAAGAAAGAAACCTTCTACATCAGCTAATTCTTCTTCCACGAGGGACTCAAATAAAGGAGGATCGGTTTCTTTCCCGTTCATCGTATCCATAGGATTGGGGGTCTCTTCCTGTCCTGAAGAAGCAGCTCTTTGCCTTTCTGCTTCAAAGAAAGAGGGGGAATGAGCAGATCAAGCCTTTCCCTTCATGCACTAGATGGATCACTTACAATGACCAATACTCCTCGTGAGAATCTAAGGCGCTTAAGGAAGCATCTCGAATCGGGCGTGAAAAAGATCCATCTTTGATTTATTTCACACAATTTCGCAATGTCAACTTGCTCGATGTAGGCTTGCTCCCATATTCTCCACGGTTTAAGGCAAGATTGGTGGGAAAGGGATATTCTCGCATCGATTACAATGAAATATTCTCTGTAGCCGACATATGTTCCAGTTCGCCAATAGTATCCATCGTTCACAGCTTCTGCCCCTTTTTTGGGGGGCACCCAGCAGTTTACTGTTAAGGACACTATCGATTTACTGTGATATGTCTACAGTCAAAAGCTAGTACTTTATGGGTAGCATCTTTAGGGACTCAGAGATCAGGAAAACTTGATAGAAAGCCCTAGCTCTAACTTGATAGAATGCCCCAGCAATGGCCATCGGAGAGGTCCAACGTAATTTATTACTCTTATAAAAGAGGGAACTCGACTGAAAGGAGAGGAGAGAAATTCCATTTACAGGCTTTCTACCAATGACCGGAGACCAGAAAGGGGAATAGAGAGATAAGCCTTGAGCGGTCAGACCAATTACGATCGATTCGCTAAACATTCAAGATTCTCGAGATGAACTGCTAAAAGAAGGAAGGGCGATAGAGAGAGGTTTTTCACTTTCAACTAAGCTAAGGAGATTCGGGATGGGAACCCGCACTCTTTTGACTGAGAGGCGTAGGAGAGAGGGAGTTCCCCGTAATCCGAAATATGATTTAGTACAGAGGCCGGCCGACCCCAAAGTCCTCCAAGTACTCACTCCTTTCAACGTCCCAAGGGGCATTAAAGACATAGAGATCTTGGAACCAAGGTCCTCCTATGGAAGGAATAAGACCTTGAAACAAGACCCCCAAAAAAGGGTCTTTATGGGACCTTTGTCAAGGTCGTTCGCTCTGGGCTTTGGGTTCAACGGGTCGCTTTGAAAATAAATAGTCTCATCACATCTAAGGTGCAAAGATTGACCTCGATGCATGTCAAATTTTGAATGCCTCATGACCTATGGTTCGGTCGTGGAAAACCACCAAAGGGTGGTTGGTTGAGATCTTAAGGAAGAAATACCGACCCAAAGATCTGGCATGTGTCCTTGAGTCCTCTTCTGCCACGTGTCGCAGGGCAGCAAACCTATAAAAAGGGACCGTATCCGAGAAAGTACTCCTGCTGCTAGCACTGAGTGTCTTCTTTCCACTAGGCTGAAATACGGCTGATTTCTCACCCGTGCGCACGCATCTCGCTTCTGGCTCCCTGACCGATACGACCTTTCTGGGTTTGTTAACATCCTTCCTTCTCCTTTTGGGTATTTGCTATCTTGTGGTCCCTGATTCTTAGGCTGACCACGTGGTCCTCTTGCGACGTCTGTTGGGAGGTAGCATCCAAGGTCCGAAAGGCCTTTGTTCCGACCCGACTTGCGGATCCGGGTTTGGGAGAACCTCCTTCGCCGCCGGTGAGTTTTCTACATCAGTCTGGTTTTGCTTCGGACAAAGCTCTATCCGGTGGCCATATTCCCCACACTCAAAAACATATAAGATGCAAGCCTTCGTATTCGACCCTCTGGATGTCATCATTAAGACAAAACTGGGAACTCTTTTTTAATTTTAAATCTACCTCCACACACACACGTGCATATAGACCCCTAGATGAATCCACTGTGCATAGATCAGCCCGGACTGCTTTGACCAGTTTCTTCCCAAAAAAATCTGGTTCATTAACAAATTGAATCGTGATCACTGGGGACGTCTCCTCTCGTTTGACTCGAGTTGCCTTTAAGTCTCCTAATCACATGGATATAGGTGGGTTAATTGTTCTTCCTTTCGGATGAGCTAATTGAATCAGATGAAGATATGAGATCAGTTCAGTCTCATTCCGTAAAGCCAAAGACGACATTCCATTAAAGATAGAGTGGGTCGACCTTTCAACCAGGACGGTTGGGTGCGCTAAAGCAAAGGCGTCTTATCAAGGGCCTGCCGCTCCCCTCTTTCGTTGTGACAAGGGAGTGTGCTTATGATTCTACTTTGTTGCTAGACCAGGTCTTAAAACGCAATTATGACTAGGTCGGGACTGACGGGGCTCGAACCCGCAGCTTCCGCCTTGACAGGGCGGTGCTCTGACCGATTGAACTACAATCCCAGTTTTCAAATTATTCTTCTTGTCAACCTTCTTCTCATACGAAATTTCAAAAGAAAGAAGTAGAGTCGTTGGACCAACAACCGCCAGGATCAAATCTGTGTGAGCGGGGCAAAGACACCTGTTTGTTTTCCGAGCGAGAAAGAGATAAATTGGAGATTGTGTAATATTACATCCAATCTTCCTTGAGAGCTGGAAAAATTCCATGAAGAAGAGCTCAAAGTATTCGTTCCCAGTCGGATTCTCTAATTAAGATATAGCAGTCAACCATCAAGAAATCATCAACTATTTCACCGGGGATGAGCTCTATGGCTATTCTATTAAGTAAGGATCAACTTAGGCCTTAGGCTTAAGCTAGAACTGTTCCTTCTATCACATCGGATTCTAGTAAAGAGATGGGCCTTCTCGTCTGATCTCTGCATCAACAGGAATGCGGGAAAAGCTTCTTCTCGCCCCAGAGTCCCTAGCAGCCTTAAGCCCGCTACGCCCCTTTAGTTGAACTGGTTGCTATATAGGTCAATTTAATCTTAGCCAGTTTCTTCTTACTCCTTTTGTTCTCATTCCCGGCCAACCGTGCCATGAAGAGTCGAGCAAGAGCAATCGCAGCTTTATCTCTGCCTTTGCAGCTCCCATTCCTGCCTTATAAAAGCTTCAATCTACAAAAGTAGAACTACTGATGACAGGTCTGGCCTACAACTGACTTGCTTTCAGACTTACTGGCTGAAGAGCAAAGAGATATCTATTTTACAGTAAATTCCTCTTAGAATAGCATCCCGCTCTTTATAGGTTTAGTAATGTTACCTTGAGCCCAACGAGTGTAATACCTGGAGCGAGTAATAGAGAGGACAGAAGATATAGACTTTTTCTTTCCTTTCTGGCTTGACCATGAGGCCATGACTATTCAAATCTTACAGGAAGCAACCGCTGTACCCCGCCTTCTAGCTCTTAGACTTTTAGAAGGGGGTTCCTCCGGCGCCTTGTTCCGTTAGTTTACTTTTCATTTTCAGTCTTGTAAGTTAGTTATGTCTTTCAAGGGATATCACCATCCCCCGCACCTCTTATTGGTGGAAGCGCGGGGCGTTGCAACCATCATCCTTGGACCCGGAATATAGAGTTCTTCCCTGGTACCTGGAGGATGGAGAAGAGAAGGCATTGTCTTTCCTTGATGGAAAACTCTATGGTATAGCTATCATTAACGGAGGAAATTATCCTTCCGCACCTTGATCTTTCTAGGGCTATTTTCACTAAGCCGAATCTGTGGACTGAGTGGCTAACTATTCTAGGAGTGGGGCTCTTCTTTGTATCGAGAAAATCTTTTGTTAACAGTTCAAACTCCCTGGCACCATCCCCTGAATAAGGGGCTGGGGGAGGTTTGACACCCTCCCAGATCACTTGAGCACAAAGCTTTAAAAGGAGCAATAGTGGTCCTGCTAACGAGGTACTATGCCCGGTTGGTGGACTTTCCTTACCAAAGTGGCAACACAGAGGTTTGGTCAGAAAGCTGATAAGGGTATGACAACCTTACGGATTAGGCAATACCTAATCTTACTGGTTCTTCGTCAGAGCCGGGCGCCGTCCATCACGTGGCGTTTGTCCACGGGTCAAGGAGAGTAGAACCGGCGGGGTACTTCTTAGTGTTTTGTGGTACATACCAAAAGGTTTGTCATTTTATACCGATTGATATGGCTTTCAATTTGTTTACCACATTCACCGAGAGGCTCCGCTTGGTCTCTTGGCGCAGTGTTTTTGAAGACACTCGGTCACTCCGGCGTTTCCTCATTCGGATCGCCTTAGTGGCTACTGGGCTCGTTAGTAAAGAATCAGCGATTGTTTGTCACGTCTTAGCAGGCAAAGTACTTAGAATGTACAAGACATCGCGGGACCCTTGTTTGCGTATTATTGTAAGTCTGCCTTTACTTAGTATTTATTTCCGACCCGACTCCATCGCTAAGTCGAATAGAAAGCAAAGACCTTGGAAAGAAAAGATCTTTCACCCGGATTCCAGGAAAATGAGCTGCCATTGTGAACCGATACCATACCAGACCAGATTTGACAGACAAGCTCCGTTGCAAGAGTATTCCATCTATCCAAAACCCCGCAAACGCTTGTAGTTGGATCCACAACAAAACTCAACCGTGGTCGTCCAGCACGATAAATTTTGAACTTACACCGAATCGCGAATCCCGTGCAATTGAGATTTTCTAGTTGAATTCATTCACAAAACCCCGGGAATTTTAGATGAATCACTCCATAACGAAAAGTGCTAAGGTCCTCTCATTTACTATTTGCGTAAGTTAGTTTTTTATATAAAAGAGGGCAAAACTGTATGAAAAAGTTGCTAAAACTCGTCTTTTTTCGTTACTTTGACCGGGATGTAAAGATGTATTTTATAACCTTGTCTGATGCTGACCACATGCATTAGGCAACTGTTCAGCTATTACTCACGTTAGCAGAGGGAAAACACTTTAGGGGATTTCTCGAGTTATGTGTACTGATGCTATCTTTATTTTGTGTTCAGTGTACCGGGAAAGATATCCAACGGGCTAGGTGATTCCTCTCTATCAATGACCGAAGCTTAATCCAGAGAGAGAGCTCACTATACCACCAGGTTGCCACATTTGCTTATGAAACAAGAACAGCTTATCCCGAGGCTCTGAAAGACTGAGGGTAGTCACTCAAAAAGTCATCCGTCACTTCGCCCGAAAAGCACTATAGGGGATTCCGGCCAAGCGAGCATAAAAATACAATACCCAACTTTCTGTTTCAGCCCACTCCACTTCATTGACCGAGACTTTCTATTCTGAACCGGTTCGGTTAAAGACCTAGCCACGAGACCAACTCCGGGCTGTCGTAAAAGATCAATTCCCAGATGCTCGTACTCGACGCCCACAGGCAAGCTTGTTTAGAGAAGGAGAGTTCTCTTCATCAGGGAAACTGCTCAACCTCCACTATTCCCATAGGCATGATTATGCACTAGCAGACAGAAAGTGCCAAGAAGAGAAAACGCATAACTCATAAGCCAAAGATGTATTCGATCCTGAATTGAACGTAATCTTGGCCGATTGGTTGGAAGGTAAGGATAGCATGATTGACTGGTTGCGGGTCCTTTGGATCATGGGCCACAGCTATTTGGATAGATTCAGATCCTTTCATGTAGTAGAGTCTTTGATGGGCTCGGATCCTTTTCATGATTTCATGTGAGGACACCTTTGGCGGGCTTTTTTGATAGATCCAGGATTTCTGTGCGATATCGATCTTCTCTTTATGGCTTTGGTTAATCTATCGTCCAGCTGTCTTGGTCTTCCGGAAAGGCGAAGACAAAAGCATGGATTGACTTTATTCTACGACTAAACCAGAATCACTCCGGAGTGAGCTGTTCCATAAGGGGCTCATATTATCCGACAGAGCAGAGCTATCATGCCGAAGAAGCCTTTTTCTTTCTACGCCCCGGTGGCATCTTGACTTTCCTAGGTCTCTAATAGTTCCCCATAAAAGAGTCAATGGGCTGAGCTGATCGAGTCCCATTTTCTGGCTGCAAGGCCCGGCCCGAGTAGTCAATGGTTGCTACCGCTCACTGCGCTTCTCTGTACCATTTCATTTCTAGTCAAAATGGATGCTGGGCATATCTACTGACCCGACAAGCTGACGTAATTCTATCCATCCGTAGCTGTCTGTGCCGCTACCTCTATCCAGCAGATCCAGTGCCAACCGATCTATATCTAGCTTTGGCCGGCCGGGCCAACCCACCTATACAGAGTTGACGCCATGCCCGCCTAACCACGAAAGAAAGCATCCAATATTTCAAGACTTTCTCCACAGAGCTCTAAAATCCTTTCTCCTAAGATCCAGGCTCACTTTTTCAGGCAATGGAATGACCCGAGCAAAGGAAAGGGATCAAGGCAATAACTACGCGCATCAAGGTGATACCTAGACCGAGCGAATCTGACCGTAGCCTATCATACTGAGTGAAAGCGTGCCGAACCAAGGGAACTGCCTTTGATCTTAGGCTCGCAGCTACTAGGTGCGTACCCTTGAACCTAGCCCTCTTTTGGGGTACAGGCATTGAAAGACGGCTTTCAGAATAGGCTTTTTTGTATGAAGAGAAGGTTACACTACTATATAAGTAATTCATTGTGCTAAAGGAACCACTTTGAGGATCAATCCCTTACTGAATGAATGTCCTTTTGATCAGTGATCACAGAAGGAGAAGGCACTGTGAATGCTTTCTATGAGAACCTCTTTCCTTTCTGGCTACCAAACGTGCTAATAAAAGAGCTTATTCTGAGTTTGAATTCCTCGAATTCTGTAAGCTAGCTTGGTCTACCTGCTTTGTTCTGATTTCATTGTATTCCTCCGTATTCAGCATTCGCGCCGGTGTCACAAAAAGCAAAAGCATATCAATTCGTTGAGGCAACTAGTCTTGGTAAGGTTTTTTCCACTGAATGAGAAGTTTGTATGATCCAGATGTTTTGAAGGCGTGTTTGCCCCTGTGATACGCGCATTTGAACCATTGACCGAAAGGAAATGCACTCCCAAGCAATGAGAGAAGGATTCGAGCTAGACTTATAATATAAAGAGAAGAGATCTCTTGACAGCTACAACTCCAAATAGACTCTTATCTTGAGGAAAGGAATCCCAGTAGCTACTTATCTTATAGGCTAGCTAAAGGCTCATCCACAGCCCATTCCTACTACTTATTATATTATATTAGTTGACTACCTGGACTTGTTGAGGAAGGAGCTCCAGAATCCGCCCAGGGAAGAGAACTATTTGAAGGGCTGCAGCAGGAGAAGAAAGAGGGTCCAGTTCCTTTACTAGGTAGGCGAAAACTCTCAGTCAAGCCATCAAGCAGGGATTAAGCTCTCTAGTGTGCATGCTTTGAAGTACCTAGATAACAGCAGGTGCCTTCCTGTGCCTTTAAACAGGGACTTCCTTCCTTGCCTATACCGGGAAACCAACCTATGGCAGAAAACAAGGACTTCGCTCTTTATATACCGGCAAAAGTGAGCAATCCAATTTTCCTTCGTAAGAGCACATCAGGAATCCAAAACTTTCTCTTTATATACCGGAAAAAGTAAGAAACCCTACCTACCTAACAGGCAAGGCAGGCAAGGGAAGAAACAAACCTTAGAGAAGAATCAAACAATGAATTCACACATTTATATATAATAACAGTCACCCATAGATTTAGAGTTAAGGAGGAAAGCATAGAGAGGAACCATTACTCGTTCTTCTATAAGAACCAAACGAATTATATCCGTATCCAAACATAGGGCGGAGAAACCCAAGCTAAGGTTCAAAGCAGGGACCCATCTGGCTAAAGACAACCAATCAGGCATAACAAACCCATCAACAAACCCCCACTTGGTTATCGTGAGGCAACCAACACCACCCAACCTACCAATCAGGCTAAAAGCAGATCCTGGCTGAAATCAAGGAAAGAAGGCATAGCTAGGCAAGACAGGAAGGCAAGGAAGATAGATTAGAATAGACCAATCCAGCCAAGCCAATCCAGGAAAGAAAGAAAAAATAAAGCAAGCATACATTCCTAAACTACTGATCTATCTCTTTATGAGTAGAATCTATTGGATGCCCGTTTACGATGCAACTATCGAAAGCCATTTGCACCAGGTTTATAAAGACTGGTTCGAAAGGACCAGGCGCACTGCGCTTTCCCTTGCCCAGATGTTCGCCTTTCTAAGCTAAGTCAAGTAATGGTGACCCGCCTAAGACTGGAGCCTCGTAACATGTTGGCGAAGAGCTTCGAACTGAGGGTTCGATCAGCATCAACTAGTTAATGCTTGTTGAGACCTCTTCTCTTTTCCGCACCAATCTTAATTGACTACTACATCTTTATTTGGGTGTATAGCTCAGTTGGTAGAGCATTGGGCTTTTAACCTAATGGTCGCAGGTTCAAGTCCTGCTATACCCAAACCTACCTTACCACACTATATAGTAAAGATGCGTAGTAGCGTTCTAAGATCACTGAGGGGAAGGTTGGTCATAAATTTGGAGAGTACACGGAAACTCAGACTTTCGAGAACAAATATTTTTCCGGGAAGAAAAAAGGGACAGAAATCCATAAAGTCAAAAAATATGGCACGAAAAGGAAATCCGATTTCGGTAAGACTTGGAAAAAATCGTAGTTCAGATTCAAGTCGGTTCAGTGAGGGCGACCGCGAAAGTCACCGAATGGGTAAGTCTTTTCCTTCAGTTTATCCTATATTTTCAAAAAAGCGTGGGAGGACGTTGCAGATGTCCGGGACGGACACGACTTCTTCTAACGCTAGAAGACCACTGGAAAACACCCGGAACCAGAGCATGTCGTGAAAGAAGCACACTGGATGGGCGTGCTTCGACCGTGTCTCCGGGGCACAGTTGAATGTAGATATCATTAACGCGAGGTGTAGGATACCAGGCCGAGAAACCCGGGCAACTAACCCCCCCCTATGCGCCGATCGCTAGCGCATCCAGGTCCCCGGCGCCCAGCTATGCGGGGGAGGCCTAGTCTGATCTGAGAAGTGCTAATTCGGTTCGGATAGACTTCAAAAAAGAACGCCGCCGCCCAATAAGAAAAATCAAACAAGTGCTAAGTTTCAGATAGTGAATAAACCGAAACGAAAGAAGAGAGGTTTCTCGCTCGGCGCCTAAAGCGCACTATGCTCCGTTTTAACAAATGAGAGTTTTCGGTGGAACCGGTGAACCACGCGAGCTGGTTAGATGTGTGGGACAGAGGGCTCGTAGTACCTGTTAGCGTAGCTATGCAGTGGAAGGGAAGGAGCCTAAATCGACCCCTTTCTTCTTTTTTTTTCTTTGAAAAAAAGCAGTACAAAGAGATTAGACTCTCGGATGAGACTAAGCAGCCACCGACCGTTCCGACGGCACCCCTGACCGATTTTGATTAAGAGACCGAAAACCTATCTAAAATGAAGCCTAGTTTAAGCTGTCAAACAAATGATAGAATTGAAAATTATAGAAAATATTCCGGGAAGAAATATAGATAGAATTTTGCTCAATAAAGGGAAGATTCGTAGAAAAGGATAAGTTGTTTCGCTAAGGCTGCAATCTTTCTAAAGAAACAAGCGATAAACTTGACTTTGAGAAAAAAAGGTGCTTGTTGCCGGTAAGTAAGCTTGTTTTATATCAATAAAGGCGAAAGGTTAATGACAACTGCCTCTTCCTGTTGCGAGGGCCTTGCACGAAACCAAACCGCCCCCCGCCCCAATCAAGTACCAGTTGCTTCGCAGCGCGGGTAGCCTACTTAGGTTAGGAGGGCATTGCCCCTCAGTTCTTACTAACCTCCGGTGTGTAATCAACATGTTGCTAGCTTCAACTCGGTTGAATAAGAATCATTGATTCTCTCTCCTGTCCATTTCTTATTCATTCAGGCTCGGCCGGTGCTCCTTTCTCAAACCAAAACGACTCTGAACGTTAGGGAAGATAAGACCACCTGAGCGAACCGATCAAAGGGACTTGACTTATCCGAACCGAACGATAGCAGCTTAAACTTAAAGCTAAGCCTCTCACGAGCAGCGTCGCTGCGCGGGGAGGAGCATCTCAAAGTATGGGGCAAAGGATCAAGCGCTTTTACTTTGTCTCCCGGGATCCACCACAGGTTGGGTTTGAGAGCCGTGTGATGGGTGACTATCCAGCACGGTTCGGAGAGCACTTTTAGTCTTTGTTGGTGAATGGAAGCCCCCCTATCAAGCAAAAAATAAGCGGCTCTTTCTACGGCGGGGTCACTATTGACTCTATTTATTATTATGGTAAATTTGTGTATCAAGATGTCAATCTGAGATCTTATTTCGGTTCGATACGTCCACCTACGAGACTCACCTTCGGCTTTCGTCTCGGTAGGTGTATTATTCTACATTTTCCTAAAAGAACATTCATTCATTTCTTTCTTCCCCGTCGACCACGACGACTGAAACGACGTGAAAAAACTAGACCCGGAAAGGAGAAGGGCCGGTGGTGGACGACATTCGGGAAAGCCGGGCCGATCGGGTGTCTTCATTCAAGCGACGATACAGAAGAAGAACGAAACGAAGTGAGAGGCCGGGGGGCAAGGAAAAGAGTCGAGTCGATCAGGCTCGACGACCGAAAGAAGCAAAACGAAATCCAGGGTTGGCCGAAAAAAAAACAACGCTATGGATACCATGACCGATTACCCTCGATAAAGAAGAATCTTTCTAAATCACTTCGGATCAGCGGGGCCTTCAAGCATCCGAAATACGCCGGGGTTGTAAATGACATAGCGTTCCTGATAGAAAATGACGACTCCTTCAGAAAAACGAAGTTATTCAAGTTCTTTTTCCAAAATAAGTCCCGCTCCGACGGCCCGACGAGTTATCTACGGACCCTCCCTGCAGTGCGCCCCTCCTTGAATTTTTTGGTCATGCAATACTTTTTTAATACAAAGAACCAAATGAATTTCGACCCCGTCGTAGTTCTCAATCATTTCGTGGCACCGGGCGCCGCTGAACCATCTACGATGGGGAGAGCGAATGCACAGGGAAGAAGCTTACAGAAGAGAATACGTTCTCGTATCGCTTTTTTTGTAGAAAGCTCGACCAGCGAGAAAAAGTGTTTGGCCGAAGCCAAAAATAGGTTGACCCACTTCATTCGCTTGGCGAATGATCTTCGCTTCGCGGGAACAACTAAAACCACCATCTCGCTCTTTCCATTCTTCGGTGCTACCTTTTTCTTTCTAAGAGATGGGGTTGGGGTGTATAATAACCTTGATGCCCGGGAACAACTCCTCAATCAATTAAGGGTCAAATGTTGGAACCTAATGGGTAAGGATAAGGTAATGGAATTGATAGAGAAATTCAAAAACCTAGGTGGGATAGAAGAATTGATAAAGGTAATAGATATGATGATAGAGATCATACTGAGAAAGAGAGGAATTCCGTACAGGTACAACTCTTATTTTTACGAAGTAAAAAAAATGCGATCTTTCTTGTCTAATAGAACAAACACTAAGACCTTAATTGAGTCAGTCAAAATAAAATCTGTTTATCAAAGCGCTTCTCCGATTGCTCAAGACATCTCTTTTCAACTGAAGAACAAAAGACGATCATTTCATTCCATTTTTGCTAAAATAGTGAAGGATATTCCAAAAAGGGTGGAGGGAATCCGTATATGTTTTTCCGGTCGATTAAAAGACGCAGCAGAAAAAGCTCAAACTAAATGCTATAAGCATAGAAAAACTTCTCGTAATGTATTTAACCAGAAAATCGATTATGCTCCTGCGGAAGTATCTACTCGTTACGGAATCTCAGGTGTCAAAGTATGGATTTCATATAGTCAAAAAAAAGGGGGACGTGCTATATCCGAAACGTACGAAATATAGTAAATATCGTAAAGGCAGATGTAGTAGGGGTTGCAAACCGGATGGTACAAAACTGGGTTTTGGAAGATATGGCACTAAAAGTTGTAAAGCTGGTCGTCTTTCATATCGAGCCATTGAAGCAGCGCGTCGGGCTATAATCGGACACTTACATCGTGCTATGAGCGGACAATTCCGAAGAAATGGTAAGATATGGGTAAGAGTTTTCGCGGATCTCCCTATTACCGGGAAACCCACAGAAGTAAGAATGGGAAGAGGAAAAGGAAATCCTACGGGTTGGATTGCTCGTGTGTCCACGGGACAAATCCCATTTGAAATGGATGGTGTGAGTTTGGCA